GACCGTTTAAAACAGGCTTTCCAAGTACTTAGATATTGTTTAATGGATGAAAATAGGAGAATTTATAATCCCGATCCGTGCAGTAACATCATTTTTAATGCATTCGATTTGAATTGGCGCTTTCTCCATCACGATTATTCTGAAGAGACATCCACAATACTTAGCCTTGGACAATTTGTTTGTGAAAATGTATATCTATTTAAACACGGACCACAGATAAAATCGGGTCAAGTTATAATTGTTCATGTTGACTCCTTTGTAATAAGAGCAGCCAAGCCGTATTTGGCCACTCCAGGAGCAACTGTTCATGGCCATTATGGAGAAATACTTTACGTAGGAGATACATTAATTACATTTATATATGAAAAATCAAGATCTGGTGATATAACGCAGGGTCTTCCAAAAGTAGAACAAGTGTTAGAAGTACGTTCAATCGATTCCATATCGACGAACCTCGAAAAAAGGGTTGAAGGTTGGAACGAACATATAACAAAAATTCTTGGAATTCCCTGGGGATTCTTGATCGGCGCCGAGTTAACCATAGCGCAAAGTCGTATCTCTTTGGTTAATAAGATCCAAAAAGTTTATCGATCTCAGGGGGTGCAGATTCATAATAAGCATATAGAGATTATTGTACGTCAAATAACATCAAAAGTGTTGGTTTCAGAAGATGGAATGTCTAATGTTTTTTCACCGGGAGAACTTATCGGATTGTTGCGGGCGGAACGAACAGGTCGCGCTTTGGAAGAAGCGATCCGTTATCGAGCAATCTTATTGGGAATAACAAGAGCGTCTTTGAATACTCAAAGTTTCATATCCGAAGCGAGTTTTCAAGAAACTGCTCGAGTTTTGGCAAAAGCGGCTCTACGGGGTCGTGTTGATTGGTTGAAAGGCCTGAAAGAGAACGTTGTTCTAGGGGCGATGATACCCGTCGGTACGGGATTCAAAGCATTAGTACACCGGTCAAGAAAACCCAACAACATTCATTTGGAAATCAAAAAGAATAATCTATTTGAGGGGCAAGTGGGAGATGATATTTTGTTCTACCACAGAGAATTATTTGGTTCTTGCAGCCCAAAGAATTTCCACGATACATCAGAACAGTCATTTATGAAATTTCATGATTCCTAGTAGCGGATTCTTTTTTATTTTACTATCTGGTGCGGTTATTTTTTCTTTGTTAATAAAGGTAATAACGAATAAAAAGGAATTAATGGCTTGGTCCGCGTATCAACGGGCAGCCTCCGGCAGAAAGTTCCATCGGAACAATTATTTATTGTTTTTTTTTTTTTTTAACAAAGGGGAAGTGTGGGGAGAAATGACAAAAAGATATTGGAACATCGATTTGGAAGAGATGATGGAAGCAGGAGTGCATTTTGGTCACGGTACTAAGAAATGGAATCCTAGAATGGCACCTTACATTTCTGCAAAGCGTAAAGGTATTCATATTACAAATCTTACTAGAACTGCTCGTTTTTTATCAGAAGCCTGTGATTTACTTTTTGATGCAGCAAGTGGGGGAAAACACTTCTTAATCGTTGGTACCAAAAAGAAAGCAGCTGATTCAGTAGCATCGGCTGCAATAAGGGCTCGGTGTCATTATGTTAATAAAAAATGGCTTGGTGGTATGTCAACGAATTGGTCCACTACAGAAACGAGACTTCAAAATTTTAGGGACTTAAGAGCAGAACAAAAGGCTGGGAAAATCGACCGTCTCCCGAAAAGGGATGCAGCAATGTTGAAGAGACAATTATCTACCTTGCAAACATATCTGGGTGGGATCAAATATATGACGGGTTTACCTGATATTGTAATCATCGTCGATCAGCAAGAAGACTATACGGCTCTTCGAGAATGTGTCATTTTAGGAATTCCGACTATTTGTTTAATCGATACAAATTCTGACCCGGATCTCGCAGATATTTCGATTCCCGCCAACGATGACGCTATAGCTTCAATCCGATTGATTCTTAACAAATTAGTATTCGCAATTTGCGAGGGTCGTTCTAGCTATATAAGAAATCGTTAATTAATAATAAGATAAGTCAATTACCTCGAGAACTCCATAGATTTTTGAAATTGGTTACTATTCCTGAATATTAAAAAAGAGATAATAATGTGGATATTATGTTATGTAATTACTTGGTATATGAAACATATGGTTAATATTAGATTTAAATATGATTAAAGTGGGTGAGTCGAGAAAGAGATGGTTGAATCAAAATAATTCCTTTTTAAGTTTTATTTCTGTCAGGAGGACAATATGAATGTTATACTATGTTCCAGCAACATGCTCAAAGGGTTATATGATATATCTGGTGTAGAAGTGGGCCAACATTTATATTGGCAAATAGGAGGGTTCCAAGTCCATGCCCAAGTACTAATCACTTCTTGGGTCGTAATTGCTATCTTATTAGGTTCAGTCACTGTCGCTGTTCGGAATCCACAAACCATTCCGACCAACGGTCAGAATTTCTTTGAGTATGTTCTTGAATTCATTCGAGACTTGAGCAAAACACAGATTGGAGAAGAATATGGTCCTTGGGTTCCCTTTATTGGAACAATGTTCCTATTTATTTTTGTTTCGAATTGGTCAGGTGCTCTTTTACCTTGGAAACTCATAGAGTTACCTCACGGGGAGTTAGCCGCACCCACGAATGATATAAATACTACTGTTGCTTTAGCTTTACCCACATCTGTAGCATATTTCTATGCGGGTCTTACCAAGAAAGGATTGGGTTATTTCGGGAAATACATTCAACCAACTCCGATCCTTTTACCAATCAATATCCTAGAAGATTTCACAAAACCTTTATCACTGAGTTTTCGACTTTTCGGAAATATCTTGGCTGATGAATTAGTAGTTGTTGTTCTTGTTTCTTTAGTACCTTTGGTAGTTCCTATACCTGTCATGTTTCTTGGATTATTTACAAGCGGCATTCAAGCTCTTATTTTTGCAACTTTAGCCGCGGCCTATATAGGCGAATCCATGGAAGGTCATCATTGACTAGTCAAAAAAGTCTTTTTTGAAACTTATCCCAATTCGTGCGTGGGAAAAGATAGTTTACTTGGGGAGCATGATAGATACAAATATGTATGTATATACGACCTAGAGTCGTAGCAGGAAAGATATACGATATTATGAAATTGTAAGAATAAAAGGAAAGAGATCTAAAATAAAAGATCTTTTTCCTGCTCCATTTATGTCATATCTTTCGAATTGCAATTCGATCAATTCTTTATATTGATATGTAATGATTCGTCCTGATGAATCTGTATGTTTGTACCCATACTAGATAATGATAAGCGATAGTTTACAACTAAGATTTCTAAAAAGATCTATTTATTATCCATTATATAATATAGGTTAAGGGGTCTCAGCTAGTATTTAATGGCTATAAGCCGATTCCTGTGTATGTTTTGAAGAATGCTTCTCGAATCGAATTTGATTCGAGATGAGATGCAGATGGTTTACGTTCTAGAGGAAACACATGTATATGTGAGATTAGATATTCACTAGTTCTATAGAGACTATCCATATATATATTATTTCCCATTCCACTGCATTTCGATGTATTCCAATATAAGCCCTTCCATTTCATCTGGTATTGTGGATTGAATGAATAAACAAAACAGATAAACTCAAGCATATGGAAAACTAAAGACGAAAGAATTGAATGAAAGAATCATTCGAAACAAAGAAACGAAACGCAAGAAAAAACGAGAACTGTATTGCATATGGATTTGAAACAACTCCATGGATAGGAACTAAAAACGAGATAGATGTCTAAGTAGTTCTAATGATTCAGTAATAATATTGCTTTTCCGTTCAGAGTTCTTATTCTTAGTTACTTTGACCAGATGGATCTTAGTGATAAAAATAATAATAATTCATTAGTTGATTGTATCATTAACCATTTCTTTTTTGGCGTGAGGAGCTTACCATGAATCCACTGATTTCTGCCGCTTCCGTTATTGCTGCTGGATTAGCCGTAGGACTTGCTTCTATTGGACCTGGGGTTGGTCAAGGTACTGCTGCAGGCCAAGCCGTAGAAGGTATTGCGAGACAACCAGAAGCAGAAGGTAAAATACGAGGTACTTTATTGCTTAGTCTGGCTTTTATGGAAGCTTTAACAATTTACGGACTGGTCGTAGCATTAGCACTTTTATTTGCGAATCCTTTTGTCTAATCCTAGAAATGTGAAAAAATACGTTATGTACTTTTTTCTTATTTTATTGCCTTGAACTTGCTGTTTGCTTCTTCGAATCAACACTTCACTCCTACAATCACTTATTCGTTGAGACAATACACCCTGGGAAGGACTGATTTGAGACGAGGAATTAGAAGATTTGCTTGCTTGCTTTCTTCCTTCCCGTCCTTAGTTTCGTCCAATGTAAACCTTTTTTTATTTGTAGGAAGCGTTGCAAGAAACGAGGTATTTCACAATTGACACGAGACCTGGGACCTAACCTAATAGGTATTTATTAGCGAACTTCAAATCAAAATTCGAATTAAAAATAAGAAATTGAAAAAATTTCAAATTAAACATATTAAATTAATTTAGTTAATTTAATATACCATATTGGAATTTTGAAATAAAAAGAAATCAATCAAAAAAGGGGTGAAGTGATACAAAAGGAACTCTGTTCTTTGTTAGCCATATCTATAAGAGGAGAACATATGAAAAATATAACCGATTCTTTCGTTTCCTTGGGCCACTGGCCATTCGCCGGGAGTTTCGGGTTTAATACCGATATTTTAGCAACAAATCTAATAAATCTAAGTGTAGTGCTTGGTGTATTGATCTTTTTTGGAAAGGGAGTGTGTGCGAGTTGTGTATTTCAAGAATAGGCCGGATTCGGCCGGCTGTACTTTATTTCTTTTTTTTTTTTTTTTAGAAAAAAAATTAGGAAAGAAAGGTGCACCATCTCGACGAATTACTTCTGAATAAATTCATAAATCAATCATATGTAAGAACCATAGCATTTCGTGATTCATT